AAAAATGGGCCAATCAACCAATAACCAACTCATCGCTTCGTATTATCTGGATCCAAAGAATCAGCCAAGATATGAGATATTGATCATATCTTTGTAGCAACTGAAATCTTTTTTTTTTCATAAGCAAAAAAAAAAAAAAAAGATTATGAGTTGTAAAGCGAAATATAGAAGAGAAGGATGTGGATAACTGGAAGGGTGAGAGAAGGATAAAAAAAGAATATGAACGATATATGATTCCACTAGAATATGTAAGGTCTATAAGTCATCTCATAAAAGGCAATGTAATAAAGCAAAGCATCAATACTTCTGATTCATCCACAATTCGATGAATCTGTTAATAGAACAAAAACTCAAGAGCCTTGAGCCAATAAAAGACTGAGAAGATTGACTCAAGAATAAATTAATTTGGGGCTCCATTGTGGAATTTAGACCTAACCATTAGTTGTGAAGCGGTGGGAACGACGGAACCCGTGAATGCAGAAGAGAAGATTCTATTAAAAACGAATCCTAATGATTCATTGGGTGGGATGGCGGAACAAACCGGGGACAATTCTGAGAGGTCGAGTACTAACCCTACAACTAAATTAGACTATAGACTAGATATTGAAAGAGTAAATATTCGCCCGCGAAAGCTTTATTTTATTGGATTGCTCCATTTTACATTTTAATTTTAATCAATCCGATACAATAATAATAATAATAAAATTCGTAAAAAAAAAGAAATAATAATAATATAGAAAAAGGGTTATATATCCAAACAAGATAAACAAATTTCGAATAGCTTATATGAAATCCATCTCAGAGAATCCCACGAGTCGGTGTATTATTCATTAATGTATGTATATCTTAAATGAAATATTTTTCTTTTATTGTAATGTAAAGCGTTTATCATTCGCGAGGAGCTGGATGAGAAGAAACTCTCATGTCCGGTTCTGTAGTAGAGATGGAATTGCGAAACAACCATCAACTATAACCCTAAAAGAACCAGATTCCGTAAACAACATAGAGGAAGAATGAAGGGAATCTCTTATCGAGGTAATCATATTTGTTTCGGCAAATATGCTCTTCAAGCACTTGAACCCGCTTGGATCACATCTAGACAAATAGAAGCGGGGCGACGAGCAATGACACGAAATGCACGCCGTGGTGGAAAAATATGGGTACGTATATTTCCAGACAAACCAGTTACAGTAAGACCTGCCGAAACGCGTATGGGATCTGGAAAAGGATCTCCCGAATATTGGGTAGCTGTCGTTAAACCGGGTAGAGTACTTTATGAAATAGGCGGAGTGGCGGAAAATATAGCCAGAAGGGCCATTTCAATAGCGGCGTCCAAAATGCCTATCCGAACTCAATTCATTATTTCGGGATAGAAATGTAGAACAAAAGGAAAGAGGTCTTTGGAATAAAAAAAATTACCGGTTTCGTTTTTTGGACAAAGACAAATAGTATTTCTTTTTTTTTTTAATTCGCCCCTTTTGCATTGGCATTGAAATAACAGATTAAAAAATGAAAAAAATGATATGATTCAACCTCAGACCTATTTGAATGTAGCGGACAACAGCGGGGCCCGAGAATTAATGTGTATTCGAATTATAGGAGCTAGTAATCGCCGATATGCTCATATTGGTGACGTTATTGTTGCTGTGATCAAAGAAGCTGTACCAAATATGCCTCTAGAAAGATCAGAAGTGATCCGAGCTGTAATTGTACGTACTTGTAAAGAATTCAAACGCGACAACGGTATGATAATACGATATGATGACAATGCTGCAGTTGTGATTGATCAAGAAGGAAACCCAAAAGGAACTCGAATTTTTGGTGCGATTGCTCGAGAATTGAGACAATTAAATTTTACTAAAATAGTTTCATTAGCCCCCGAAGTATTATGAGATCGTGATATAGAAATAGATTTAAAGATCAATTTAACAGATTGTGTCTCACGTATATACCTTTAATAATTCATAAACATAAATAAATAGAAAAAAAGAACATGTATGTTTATTATATCCAAATTTGGAGGCACCAATAATTTTAGTTCATCATGGGTAGGGACATTATTGCTGACATAATAACCTCTATACGAAATGCTGACATTAATAGAAAAGGAACGGTTCGAATAGTATCTACTAACATCGCCGAAAACATTGTTAAAATACTTTTACGGGAAGGTTTTATCGAAAACGTGCGAAAACACCGGGAAAACAAAAAATCTTTTTTGGTTTTAACCCTGCAACATAGAAGAAATAGGAAAGGGCCCTATAGAGCTCTTTTAAATTTAAAACGGATTAGCCGACCGGGTCTCCGAATCTATTCGAATTACCGGCGCATTCCTAGAATTTTGGGTGGGATAGGGATTGTAATTCTTTCTACTTCTCGAGGTATAATGACCGGCCGGGAGGCGCGACTAGAAGGAATCGGCGGAGAAATTTTGTGTTATATATGGTAATTCTTTTAATATTCGACTTAAATCCGAAACTTCTTTTCTTATTTGTGAAAA